AATAAGATGCCTGAAGAAAAGGGCTATCTTGATAGGATAGATTATGTATTTATAATACTCTTATTATATATTATAGAATTAAACTATATCCAAAGAAATCAAAATTCTTTGTGCATCTTACACCAATATATAGAAAGATAAGCTAAACAAGCTACCAGGTTCATACCCTGTTTATAGAAGTAAAATCTTCTTCTTTCTATATGAATATAACGAAATTATTTCTGTTATCTATTATTATTATAAGAAGATTAATCACAATCAGAGCTAATAACTGAATGGGTATATGAATGGGATTAGAAATTAACTTAATGGCTTTTATTCCACTTATTTCAAGGAGCAAAAATAAAAAATCATCTCAAGCTATAATAATTTATTTTTTAACTCAAAGATTAGGCAGAATTACATTTTTATTTTCAATCCTTTTAAATTCAATATTATTTATATCCCCTTTATTTATTGAAGAGTTAACCAAAATAATAATTATAATTGGATTAATAATTAAAGTAGGGGCAGCCCCTTTTCATATATGATTACCAGAAATAATATCTAATTTGGGGTGAATAGAGTGTCTAATTTTAATAACATGGCAAAAACTAGCCCCCCTGGTAATTATAAATAATATAATTCCTAATAATATATTTGTATATATCTCTAGAAGAATATCCGCCATATTGGGGGCGATTGGAGGAGTGAATCAAACATCATTACGCAAAATCATAGCATATTCATCAATCAATCATTTAGGATGAATATTATTATTTATATCAATAAATTCAATATGATATAAATATCTTATAATTTATTCAATTATGATAGTAATAATTTGTATTTTATTTTATAAAAAAAATACTTATTTTATTAACCAAATTAATTTATCATCATATTCAAGCTTGGAAAAATATATCTGTGTAATGATAATATTAAGATTAGGAGGATTACCCCCATTTTTAGGTTTCCTACCCAAATGAATAGTAATTCAAAGAATAATTAAATCAAATTTAAATATAATATTACTTATTATAATATTATTTTCCTTAATTACATTATTTTTTTATATGCGTATAATAAGATCAATAATTCTGTCATACACAATAATTAATAAGTGAAATAGTTCAAAAAATAAACTACCTTTGTTCAGTATAATATTTATAAATTTATCATTACCTTTATTTTCAGTATTCAGATTTTTTTAAAGTTTTAAGTTAAATAAACTATTAACCTTCAAAGTTAAATATATATAATAAACTATATAAGCTTTAGTAACAATTACAACTTTAGACTTGCAATCTAACATCATTTTTTGACTATAAAGCCTGATAAGAGGTTAAATACCATATATAAATTTACAATTTATAGCCTAACAATTCAGCCATCTTATCTTTTGAATAAATGATTATTTTCAACTAATCATAAAGATATTGGAACTCTCTATTTTATTTTTGGGATATGATCAGGTATAGTAGGGTCATCATTAAGTTGAATTATCCGAATCGAATTAGGTCAACCAGGCTCTTTTATTGGAGATGATCAAATCTACAATGTAATCGTAACAGCACATGCATTTATTATAATTTTTTTCATAGTTATACCGATCATAATTGGAGGATTTGGTAATTGACTTGTACCTTTAATAATTGGGGCCCCTGATATAGCTTTCCCACGAATAAATAATATAAGTTTTTGGCTATTACCTCCGTCATTAACATTATTATTAACTAGAAGTATAGTTGAAATAGGGGCAGGGACCGGGTGAACAGTTTATCCCCCATTGTCAAGTAATTTATCCCACAGAGGGGCCTCTGTAGATTTAGCTATTTTTTCCCTACATTTAGCAGGTGTATCATCCATTTTAGGGGCAATCAATTTCATCTCTACAATTATTAATATACGACCAGCAGGAATAATCCCTGAACGTACCCCCTTATTTGTTTGATCAGTTGGCATTACAGCATTATTATTATTATTATCCTTACCAGTATTAGCAGGAGCAATCACAATGTTATTAACTGATCGTAATTTTAATACATCATTTTTTGACCCTACAGGGGGAGGGGACCCTATTTTATATCAGCATTTATTTTGGTTTTTTGGTCACCCCGAAGTTTATATTTTAATTTTACCAGGCTTTGGTCTAATTTCACATATCATTAGTCAAGAAAGTGGAAAAATTGAAGCATTTGGAACTTTAGGAATAATTTATGCAATATTAACTATTGGTTTGTTAGGATTTATTGTTTGAGCGCATCATATATTTACTGTAGGTATAGATGTAGACACACGAGCTTACTTCACTTCAGCAACAATAATTATTGCTGTACCAACAGGAATTAAAATTTTTAGATGATTAGCTACATTACATGGAGTTAATTTAAATTATTCACCTACAACTCTATGAGCTTTAGGATTCGTATTTTTATTCACAATCGGAGGCTTAACAGGAGTAATTTTAGCTAATTCATCAATTGATATTGTTTTACATGATACATATTATGTAGTTGCTCACTTCCACTATGTTTTATCAATAGGAGCAGTATTTGCAATTATAGGAAGATTTATCCAATGATACCCGCTATTTACAGGATTAACAATAAAAACTAAATGATTAAAAATCCAATTTGCAAGACTATTTATGGGGGTGAATTTAACATTTTTCCCTCAACATTTTCTAGGATTAAGAGGAATACCTCGACGATATTCAGATTACCCTGACTGTTATACTGGATGAAATATAATTTCATCTATTGGATCCACAATATCTATAATCAGAATTATTATATTTATTATAATTATTTGAGAAAGCATTATCTCTAAACGAACAATCATTTTTAGACATAATATAACTTCAAGAATTGAATGACTCCAACAAACACCCCCATCAGAACATTCATATGTTGAATTACCTATTTTAATACATTTCTAATGTGGCAGAATAGTGCAATGAATTTAAGATTCATATATAAAGAATAATCTTTCATTAGAAATTGCAACATGAGGAAATATTGGATTACAAGATGCAAACTCACCTTTAATAGAACAATTAATTTTTTTCCACGACCACACATTAATAATTTTATTAATAATTACTATTTTAGTATCCTACACTATAGTTACTTTAATAAGCAACCCTTTAATTAATCGATACTTATTAGAAAGTCAAACTATTGAGTTTATTTGAACTTTAATACCAGCTGTAACATTAATTTTTATTGCTCTCCCATCATTACATTTATTATATTTAATTGATGAAGTAAACAATCCATTATTAACACTTAAAACAATTGGACACCAATGATATTGAAGATATGAATATTCAGACTTTAATAATATAGAATTTGATTCATACATAAAACCAGTTAATGACTTAATAAATAATGAATTTCGACTACTAGATGTAGATAATCGCGTAGTTTTACCAATAAATTCACAAATCCGAGTTTTAGTAACAGCAGCAGATGTATTACACTCATGGGCCGTCCCCGCCTTAGGAATTAAAATTGATGCAACACCAGGGCGCTTAAATCAAGGATGTTTTAAAATTAGACGACCAGGATTATTATATGGTCAATGTTCAGAAATCTGTGGAGCAAACCATAGATTTATACCTATTGTTATTGAAAGAGTACCTACAACAATCTTCATTAATTGACTTAATTCTAATTCATTAAGTGGCTGAAATAATTAAGCATTGGTCTCTTAAACCAAATTATGATATAGTAATGTATATCCTTAATGAAAGAAATTAGTTTATAAAAAACATTAACTTGTCAAGTTAAAAAAATCTATTGATATTTCTTAATTCCACAAATAGCCCCTCTATGATGAGAAACACTATATATTATTTTTATTTTTATATTTATAATTATAATTATAATTATTTATTATAACAAAAGATATTCACCAAAAAGTAATAATTATAAAAAAAAAATTAATCAATTAAACTGAAAATGATAACTAATTTATTTTCAACATTTGACCCTGCAACAAACTTATACTTAGCTATAAATTGAACAAGAACATTTACATGTTTTTTATTAATTCCTATTATCTATTGAAGTTTGCCTAATCGAATAAATGTACTACTTAACCTTTTTATCCTAAAACTAAACGAAGAATTTAAAACATTAATAGGTCCTAACTCAAAGGGTATAACTTTGATAATAATTTCACTATTTTTATTTATTTTAGTAAATAATATTATAGGATTATTACCATATATTTTTACAAGATCAAGACACCTTGTGTTTACTTTAACTATAGCACTACCCTTATGATTATCATTAATAATTTATGGATGAATTAATCAAACAAATTATATATTTGCTCATTTAATCCCTGCAGGAACACCTGCAGTATTAATACCATTTATAGTCTTAATTGAAACTATTAGTAATCTAATTCGCCCAGGATCATTAGCTGTACGACTAACAGCAAATATAATTGCAGGACATTTATTAATAAGTCTTCTAGGTAATAATTCAATGAATTCAGGGATAATACTGCCTTTAATTATAATAACACAAATAATATTAATATTATTTGAATCAGCAGTATCTCTAATTCAAGCCTATGTTTTTTCAGTATTAAGAACACTATATTCTAGAGAAGTTATATAATGAAAATACATAGAAATCACCCATTTCATTTAGTTGACTATAGACCATGACCATTAACTGGATCTATTGGGGCTATAACATTAACATCAGGAATAATTTTATGATTCCACAAAAATGAAATATATTTGTTTTATTTAGGTGTAATAATTACATTATTAACTATATTCCAATGATGACGTGATATTGTACGAGAAAGAACATATCAAGGAAAGCATACAATTAAAGTAACTGAAGGATTAAAATTAGGTATAATTCTATTTATTATTTCAGAAGTATTCTTTTTCATTTCCTTCTTCTGGGCATTTTTTCATAGTAGACTAGCACCTACAATTGAATTAGGTATAATATGGCCTCCTAAAGGAATTAAAACTTTTAATCCAATAGAAATCCCTTTATTAAATACTATAATTTTATTATGTTCAGGAATTAGAGTAACATGGGCCCACCACAGATTAATAAATAGTAAACATTCACAAACAACAAAAGCCTTAATAACAACAGTTATTTTAGGAATTTACTTTACAATATTACAAGCATATGAATATATTGAAGCTAGATTTTGCATTAGAGACTCAGTTTATGGGTCAAGATTTTTTATAGCAACAGGATTTCATGGTATCCACGTAATTATTGGAACAACTTTTTTATTAATTTGTTTAATTCGACACTTAATATATCACTTCTCAAAAAATCACCACTTCGGATTTGAAGCAGCAGCATGATATTGGCACTTCGTAGATGTTGTATGACTATTCCTTTATATTTCTCTTTATTGATGAGGTAGATACTTTTTTAGTATAATTAATATATTTGACTTCCAATCAAAAGATCTTATTAAGAAAAAGTAATTATAAAAGTCACAGTAACAATTTTAACCGCAATAACAATTTCATTAATTTTAATGATATTATGCACAATTATTTCTAAAACCACAATTTTAGATCGAGAAAAAATATCCCCATTCGAATGTGGATTTGACCCTAAATCAAAAGCACGAATACCTTTTTCACTTCAATTCTTCCTAATTGCAGTCTTATTTTTAATCTTTGACATTGAAATTGCAATTATTTTACCTATAATCATTACATTAAAAATTAGTAATATTATATCATGATCATTAACAATAACTATTTTTATTTTAGTTTTAATTATAGGACTTTATTATGAGTGAAAAAATGGAATACTAGAATGAGCCGATTGGGGATGTAGTTAAAAATAACATCTAATTTGCAATTAGAAGGAACTTAAAATAGTCTTCCTCATAAGTATTGAAGTAAAATTTACATTTAGTTTCGACCTAAAATAAGAGAAGTATCTCCTTACTTATTAATTGAAGCCAAAATAGAGGCCTTTCATTGTTAATGAAACCATTGATTATAAAATCCAATTAAAAGGGAATGAAGTTCCTGAAAGAAGCCGCTAACTATCTTTCAATGCGGTTAAACTCCGTATTTCCCTTATTTATATAGTTTAACTTAAAACACTTCATTTTCAATGAATAGATGAGTATTTTAACTCTATAAATAATACTTGAGAAGAATAATTCTTATTATAATAGCTTCAATATTAGGCTTTAAACTTAAGCTACTCAAGTTAAATAATAATAAAAATAAATACAAGGACAACAAAACTAGAAAAAAATAATTTAATATTATTATTTTGATAAAACAAATTTAATTTACTTATGTAAATTATATAGATTACTAAAAAATTAGATATAATATATTCACCCCACCCTATATCTATAAAATCATAATAATAATTACTTAAAGTTAAACCCTTTATATAAATTATATAAGTTCTAAAATTAGGTATAAATCATATATTACCTAAAAAATGAATAAATAAATTAAAATTTAAACCAAATATATTGTCAGTAAAATGTATATAAGACATTTCATAACTCAATCAACCCCCTATAATTACAAAAATTAAAGGTATAAGTTTACATTCTAAAGGAAGAACTAATGGGGGTGAATAAGAAAATATAAATCATAATAATATTCTACCCCTTAAAATACTTATATAAGTTAAAAATAATATAGAACGTATTATCCCCGGTCTTTCATGATATAAACAACAGGATATTAAACTATTACAGCCAATTATACAATAATAAACTAAACGTACTCTGTAAGAAACTGTTAAACCTACAGAAATAAAAAATAACAGATAAATAAATAAGTTAAAATAATTTAAAGTTATAAATTCTAAAGTTATATCCTTTCTATAAAACCCTGACAAAAAAGGTAAACCACATAAAGATAAATTGGAAATTATAAAACAGGTACTAGTATAAGGAAGATTATTTAATAACCCTATATAACGAATATCCTGAGAATCATTTATACAATGAATAATTAAACCTGCACATAAAAATAATAAAGCCTTAAAAAAAGCATGAGTCAATAAATGAAAAAAAGCAATATCAGAAAACCCTATAAACAAAATTCTCATTATAAAACCTAATTGTCTCAAAGTAGATAAAGCAATAATCCTTTTCATATCATATTCAAAATTAGCACACAACCCAGACATAAATATTGTTAAAACTCTAACTAGTAAAAAAACCCCTAAATTATAATTATAAATAAAAGAACTAAAACGAATCAGTAAATAAACACCTGCAGTAACCAAAGTTCTAGAATGAACTAAGGCCGAAACAGGGGTAGGAGCTGCTATAGCAGCAGGTAATCAAGAAGAAAAAGGAATTTGTGCACTCTTAGTAAAAGCCGCAATAATAATTAAAATATATAAATAAAATCCTCAATCATAAATATAAAAATTATAAAAAAAATGTCAACCACCATTATTAAATAATCATCCAATACCTAATAAGATGCATACATCTCCTACACGATTAGTTAAGACAGTTAATATGCCTGCATTATAAGATTTATAATTTTGAAAATAAATTACTAAACAATAAGAAACTAATCCTAAACCATCCCAACCCAATAAAATTCTAATTAAATTAGGACTAATAATTATAAATATTATAGATAAAATAAAAAATAAAACTAAAATTAAAAATCGTAATTTATTAGAATCATTCATTATATAACTATTTCTGTAATAAATAACTATAGAAGAAATAAATATGACACTGCCTATAAATAATAAAGATATCCAATCTAATAACAATGTTATAGTAAAAGAACATCTATTTAAAGTAATAATATCCCAATCTATAAAAATTAAATAATCCAAAGAAATAAAATATAGGCCAGAAATATAAAAAATAATACCTAAAATAAAAATAATATAAAACCAAAAAATATATTTTCTCATAAAATTAATAACCCAGAGCAATTTTACACCTATAATACCACAAATTATAATTCTATTTAAACTATCTAGGTTAAAGTCATATAATAAAAATATCACCCCTAAAAATTAAAAAGTTTAAAGGGAACCAATGAAAAAACAATATTATATATTCACGAATATAGCCTCCAGAACCACAAAATATACCACTAAATAAAACCCCATGCTGAGTAATAGAATATAAATAAATTCTATAACAACATCTAAAAAAAGAAGAAAAGGCTAAAAATAATAAAGTAAATGTTCTTCACCCAACAATCCCATTAATTAATAAAATTTCACCTAATAAATTTAAAGAAGGAGGAGCCGCTATATTATTAATTATAAATATAAATCAAAATATAGACATTGTTGGTATGAAAGAAATAAAGCCCTTATTTACAAATAAACTTCGTCTATGGCTATGTTCATATATAATATTAGCCAAAACAAACATACCAGAAGAGCAAAGTCCATGACCAATTATTAATAATAAAGAACCCAAAAGACCAAAATAATTACAAACTATAATACCACAAATTACTAAACCTATATGAGCAACAGAAGAATAAGCAATTATAGCCTTTATATCAATTTGAACTATACACAACAAGCCTACTACAAAAACTCCAAATAAACTAAGAATAATCCAAATATAATTTAAATTTAAATAATTTATAAAATAAAAAACACGAAATAAACCATACCCCCCTAATTTCAAAAGTACACCAGCCAAAATTATAGAACCAGAAATAGGTGCCTCAACATGGGCCTTAGGTAACCAAAAATGTAAAAAAATTATAGGCATTTTAACTAAAAAAGCTATAATTAAACAAAAATATAAAACAATATTACAATCAATTGAAATAATAAAATAAAACAAGGTATTATAATTATCAAAAATATAAAAAATTCTAATAAGTAAAGGAAAAGAAGCAAATAAAGTATAAAATAATAAATATAAGCCAGCTATAAAACGTTCTGGTTGATACCCCCACCCAAAAATTAAAAATAAAGTAAAAATTATACTAGACTCAAAAAATAAATAAAATAAAAATAAACTTCTAGATGTAAAAGTCAAAAACAATATAAAAATTAAAAATAATACAATTAACAAAAACTCAACCACATAATTAGCATAAACTTTAATATTAAATCTAGCTATAATTATTAAAAATGAAACCCAAAAAGTTAAAATAATTATACAATAAGAAACAACATCAAAGCCAAAGCCATATCTCAAATAACACAAATAATTATCCACCTGAAATATTAATAAATAAAAAGTTAATAAACAAAAACATAAAGAAAAAATTCATCAATTTATTAATAAAGGGATCAAAAATAAAATAATAAATATAATTTTTATCATGATAAAATAGATAGACTAGAAAGTAAGTCATTACCATGTCTACGAACTATATTAACTAAAACACCTAAACCCAAAGCACCTTCACATACAGTAAAAACCAGAAAAAATAAAATAAAATATATTTCAAACCCAAAATAGATTAAAAAAATAAATAAAAATAAAAATAATACCAAAACTAAATATTCCAAACTAAATAAAGTTAAAAGTAAATGCTTACGAACAGAGGAAAAAACAATAATCCCTCTAAAAAATATAAATATAATAGAAAAATTTATCATTAAAATAAGTTTTAATAGTTTAAATAAAATTATGATCTTGTAAATCATAGATAGGAATAACCTTTAAAACTTCAGTAAAGAATAAAATACTCATCATTAATCTCCAAAATTAATATTTTAATTAAACTATTTACTGATATAAATATATTATTCATAATAATAACAATTATAGCATTTATCTTTATATGATTAAATCACCCTATTAGAATAGGAATTATAATTATTATACAAACCTTAACAATCTGTATAATCACCGGATTAATATTAGGAACATTTTGATTTTCATACCTAATTATAATTACTATACTTAGAGGTATATTAGTATTATTCATTTATATAGCAAGAGTAGCATCAAACGAAAAATTCTTCACCTCAATAAAATTAATTATATTTTCAATATTTATAATTATGGTAGGAATAATTATAGAAATTAATAATATTTATATAGACAACGAATTTATAAAAATTATTACAAGAACCCCTATAGAATCAATCTCATTAACAAACATATTTAATATAAAATTCAAATTCATTACAATAACTATAGTAATATTTCTATTTTTTACTATATTTACAGTATCCTTGATTGTTAATATTTCAGAAGGTCCTTTACGAGTAAATAAAAAATAATGAATAAACCACTACGAAAAACGCATCCTTTAATAAAAATCATAAATAGATCATTAATTGATTTACCTACTCCTTCAAATATTTCATTATGATGAAATTTTGGATCACTATTAGGATTATGTTTAATAATTCAGATTATTACAGGTATTTTTTTAGCAATACATTATACAGCAAATGTAGAATTAGCATTTAATAGAGTAATTCATATTTGTCGAGATGTTAATAACGGTTGACTAATACGAAACACCCACGCAAATGGAGCATCATTATTTTTTATATGTTTATATTTACATATTGGACGAGGAATTTATTATGGTTCATATAAATTAATTATGACATGAAATGTAGGGGTATTATTATTATTTATAGTAATAGGAACTGCATTCCTAGGATATGTATTACCATGAGGACAAATATCATTATGAGGGGCTACAGTAATTACCAATCTTCTTTCAGCAATCCCTTATTTAGGTGACAGTATAGTAAAATGATTATGAGGAGGATTTAGTGTTGATAATGCAACTTTAACACGATTCTTTACCTTACATTTTATATTACCCTTTATCATTGCTATAATAGTTATAATTCATTTATTATTCCTTCACCAAACAGGAAGAAATAACCCATTAGGTCTTAATTCAAACTATGATAAAATTCCTTTCCATCCTTATTTTTCTATTAAAGATCTAATAGGAATAATATTCACCTTAACAATATTTATTATACTTGTTCTATTAGAACCATATTTATTAGGAGACCCTGAAAACTTTATCCCAGCAAATCCATTAGTTACCCCTGTACACATCCAACCAGAATGATATTTCTTATTTGCATATGCAATTTTACGATCAATTCCAAATAAATTAGGAGGAGTAATCGCAATAGCTTTATCAATTCTAATTATTGCAATTTTACCAATCACTAATAAAATAAAATTCCAGACAATAATATTTTATCCAATAAATAAATTAATATTCTGAATAATAGTAACAACAATTATTTTATTAACATGAATTGGAGCACGACCTGCCGAAGAACCATTTATCCTAACAGGACAAATATTAACATTAATATACTTTTCATATTTTGTTATTAACCCTTTAATTTTAAAACTATGAGATAAAATAAATAAGTAGTTAATAAACTTTAGATAAGTATATACTTTGAAAGTATAACAAAATGGTTAAATTCCATTATTAACTTGCCACTTAAATTAATGAATTATTAATTCAGTAATATATAACATAAAAATAAAGAAAAAAATATAAAATAATTTAAAGACATAGGCAAAAACGTCCTTCAAGTTAAATATATTAATTTGTCATAACGAAAACGAGGTAAAGTACCTCGAACTCAAATAAATCAAAACACAATAAACACAATTTTAATAAAAAAATAAATAGAAGCCAAATCACAACCTAAAAACAAAACTACAGATAACATACTTATAAAAATAATATTTATATATTCTGAAATAAAAATAAAAGCAAAACCCCCACTTCTATATTCAACATTAAATCCTCTAACTAATTCACTTTCACCCTCAGCAAAATCAAATGGAGCACGATTAGTTTCAGCCAAACATGAAGATAACCAACAAAAAAATAAAGGTAAAGAAAATAAAAGAAATCAAATACCTCGCTGATAAATTATAAAATCAACAAAGTTATATCTAAAAATAAAAATAATAAAACACAATATTAATATAGATATTCTAACTTCATATGAAATAGTCTGAGCTATAGCACGCAATCCACCTAACAAAGCATACTTAGAATTAGAAGATCACCCCGAAAGTATAACACCATAAACACCTATACCAGTACAACATATAAAAAATAAAAACCCAAAATTAAATCTATAAATATTAATAAAAAAAGGAAATAAAACCCATAAAGAAAAAGATAATATCAATATAAAAATAGGAGAAAAATAATAAATAATAAAATTAGATATATAAGGATAAGTTTGTTCCCTAAAAAATAATTTTATGCCATCAGAAAAAGGTTGTAATAAACCTATAAAACCCACCTTATTAGGGCCTTTACGAATTTGGATATAACCCAAAACTTTACGTTCAAGTAAAGTCACAAAAGCAACAGAAATCAACACACAAACAATTATAATTAAATAACTAATCAAAAAAATTACTATTTGTAATAAAAATTACATTAATAAATTCTAAATTTATCGCACTAAATCTGCCAAAATAGTTAATTATAATCAAAAATTAAATAATTATTATTAATATTTGGTCCTTTCGTACTAAAATATCAAAATAAAATTGTAGATAGAAACCAACCTGGCTCACGCCGGTTTGAACTCAGATCATGTAAAAATTCAAAAGTCGAACAGACTTAGTAATTAAGCTTTTGCACCTAATACTTATTTTAATCCAACATCGAGGTCGCAAACTCCATTCATCGATAAGAACTCTCCGAAAGAATTACGCTGTTATCCCTAAGGTAATTTAATCTTTCAATCCATAATAAAGGATCAAAATATACATAAATAAATGAAAATTATTAATGAGAGTTATAATATTCTCACTGTCACCCCAACAAAAATTTTTCAGCATATTAATTTAAAATTAATTTATCATATCAAATCAATAAAACTGTAAAATTAAAATTCTATAGGGTCTTCTCGTCTTACAAAAAAATTTAAGCTTTTTAACTAAAAAATCAAATTCATTAAATTTAAATAAAAAAAGTCAATCCCTCGTCCAACCATTCATTCAAGCCTTCAATTAAAAGACAAGTGATTATGCTACCTTTGCACAGTTAAAATACTGCGGCCATTAAAATTATATTCATTGGGCAGGTCAGACCTAAAATTAATTCTATAGGACATGTTTTTGTTAAACAGGCGAAGATCTAAATTGCCGAATTATTATATTTAAATTAACAAAACTACTAATTTTATCATTATTACTAATAATTAAAAATTAAATAAAAAATTTTAATAATAAACTAAATAAAAATTAAATTAATAAAAATTAAAAATGAATTATAACAAAATCAATGATGACCATTACCAAGCCTACAAAAATTTAACAAAATAATAAATTATAGATATATTATTAAGCTTATCCCTAATAATATTAACAAATTAATAATTAAAATAAATAAAATTATAAATTAATAAAAATTTGTCTGAATTAAATTCATTTATTAAAAAACCAGATATTTAAAATTGAATAGCATATAACTCCTATAATAAAATTATCAATTATTATTATACATAAAATAACATTATATTATATCTCTTTTAATTTCGAGAAAATTAAATAATTAATATAAAATTAATAAACCCTGATACAAAAGGTACTATAAATTAAATATGCTTCATTATAAAAAAAATATTTCCTTCACAGTACTATAAACTATCATTATAAACAAAATATTTCAATAAAAATTACTAAAACCAAAATTATTTTTATAAAAATAAATAAAAATAAAATAAAAAATAAAATTATAATTATCAAGTCAGAACGAATTGCACGAACTTTAGCATTATTGTAAATAATGTTATCTCTTAGATTTAACTTGGAAAATTCTAACTTCACTTTCCAGTAAAATTACTTTGTTACGACTTATCTCATTTTAATAATGAGAGTGACGGGCGATATGTGCATAATCTAGAGCTCAAATCATTAATAAAAATTAATATTAATTACTTTCAAATCCTATTTCATTAAATTTAAATCCAAATAAATATAAATTCAATAAATAACATTAAATGTAACCCATCTCAACCTTTAATATAGTTGCACCTTGACCTGACATTAATTAAATTAATAATTAAAGAAAATATTCTAATAAAACATTCAATGACAGAGATATACAAACAATAAATTAAAGTAAAATCCAACGGGGATTATCGATTACAGAACAGGTTCCTCTGAAAAGACTAAATTACCGCCAAATTCTTTTAATTTAAAGATCATAACTATTAATATTATGATTATAAATTTAAATTTAATAATAATAGGGTATCTAATCCTAGTCTAAAAAATTAAATTTCATATAATTCTTAACCAAAAACAAATAAATAAAATTAAAATTTCACCTAATAAAATCATAATTATTTCCAAATAAATAAAATAAATACAAACCAAAAAAATTAACATAGGTCAATTGTATAACCGCGTATGCTGGCACAATATTGAACAACCTTAAAAAAATTAACTGTATCTTTTTTTCAAAAATTATACAAAATAAAAAACTGCAAATTCAAAAAAAATTATCATTTAAATAAATATAAATCACACAAAAATTTACATATAAAATTATATAAATAGCTAATTAAACTAGACAGAATCAAGCTAGCT